CATAAGATCTAATTGTAGAAAGGATCAAAAGTTGTGAAAAATGCTTTTTTTTCTCGAGATCTTTTTTTTGACCCATATTCCTGATTAGTAATCATCACGTCTCTATCAACAAGATAAAAGAGCAAATTTTTCCTTTCGCGAAATTAGGCAAGGCAAATAAAACGAATTTCATATTCCCCTCTTACGTATGTATATAATATAATTCAAATATAGATATAGAGTCTTGCATCTTTCTATATCTCCCGAGAATCCCCATTTTTTCTAATAATCCCTGTTGGATCGGATTCTAACGAATCTTTCGGAAATTTGTAAGAAACTCTTTCTTTTAAATTATAAGACAAGAAGAAGAATAATAAATGGATTATCATACATATATTTCATGTAGAAAAATGAAATGAATAAGTCCATTTATTTAGTTCTACATTCCTTGCACTTATTATATACTCAATTATTATATATACTCACTTATAGTATAATTATATATGAATTCTAATTAATTAGTAATTATATACTTACTAATTATAATTATTATAAGATATCTTTAGAACAATATAAATATAAGAATAACAAAATCGAGGTACCCATTCTATGATAAATCTCGACTTACCCTCTGTTTTGGTGCCTTTAGTAGGCCTAGTAGTTCCGGCAATGGCAATGGCTTCTTTATCTCTTCCTATTCAAAAAAACAAGATTTTTTAGATCCAATGGGACCATCCATTTTTTTTTCAAGACTTAGACTTGAATCATAACACAGATATCTATTTAGTGGAATAGGGTATAAGGGGTGGTTTCCTCCGAACATAAATGAAAGAGCTTTTATGCATGCGGAAACATGATATATGGGTAAATGAATTATAGCTATTTTCAAATAGATCAAGATCGGCGGATGTCTAAAATGGAAAGTCAATGTATCTAAATGTGTGTAGATATCTATAGGGGATCATATGAAGGGGATGTTATTATTTTAGATCTAACCAATTCGATGAATTACTCCTAAAGGTTCACATCAGAATAGTGCTAGTTGATGAGAGTTACTTCGGAAACACAAAGAGTAAAGTCAAATTCATTTGGGTTATTCTCTCAATTCCAATAAAATGCAACTGGATCTAGTATGAGTTGGCGATCAGAACAGATATGGATAGAACTTATAACGGGGTCTCGAAAAACAAGTAATTTTTGCTGGGCCTTTATCCTTTTTTTAGGTTCATTAGGATTCTTATTGGTTGGAACTTCGAGTTATCTTGGTAGGAATTTGATATCTTTATTTCCGTCTCAGCAAATCATTTTTTTTCCACAAGGGATCGTGATGTCTTTCTATGGGATCGCAGGTCTCTTTATTAGCTCCTATTTGTGGTGCACAATTGCGTGGAATGTAGGTAGTGGTTATGATCGATTCGATAGAAAAGAAGGAATAGTGTGTATTTTTCGTTGGGGATTTCCTGGAAAAAATCGTCGCATCTTCCTTCGATTCCTTATGAAAGATATTCAGTCCATCAGAATAGAAGTTAAAGAGGGTATTTATGCCCGTCGTGTCCTTTATATGGAAATCGGAGGCCAGGGGGCTATTCCCTTGACTCGTACTGATGAGAATTTGACTCCACGAGAAATTGAACAAAAAGCTGCCGAATTGGCCTATTTCTTGCGTGTACCAATTGAAGTATTTTGAAATGAACTGAAGAATAAATGCTTTCTCATCAGGAGGGAAAATCCTCTTTTTCTATAGCATAACTTAACTGAAGTTTCTTCAGAACGCTCATTCGAGCCAAAGTCGACGTATATGGAACAGCCATAAAACGAAACTGTTTTTGTCCGCAAAAATGGTCTTTTATGTGTATTATGGAAATCCACTCAACTCAATTCAGTAACAAAACAAGTAACAAATAGAAATAATGGATTCATCTCATATATCAAAACATTTCGGAATAAAGAAAAAAATTTCTCTTTTTCTTTTAGGTCCAATATTTTGAATTGATACATTAGATACAGATAGATCATATCTTGTAAATTATCTCTCTTTTCTTTTGTCAATCGACGTTTCTTTTTATCCTTTCTTTTGGGTTCCTTAATGATCAAACGATTGGATTTCTTATAACAATAACTATCCAATTTCTCTCTTGTTTTGCCACTCATTTTTGATCACAGTATTCTTCAGAAATTGATCTCAATTATTCCGGGACTATGAGTAGCCAGCGACATTTTTTCGAAATATTGAATATTTTAATAGAAAGGGAGTTCTTTCGTCTCGAAATACGAATAATATTCATTACTTGAAACGGTTCTTTCGGGCATTCATTGAAAGGAGGCAATTGCTTCAAATTTGACCAATTGAGATATCTGGAAACAAAACAACATTTTTGATTATTTCTTCATTTGAATTCGAAGTGGACTCTTATTCTATTTCTGTATTCTTTCTAGATTCAAGGACTACCCACTGAATCACAAATAAAAAACAGGGAATAGATTCATAGGCTCGATACCTTGTAATAGAACTCATGCTTGA